TACGATTTCTTTCAAATTCATTAAAATTTCATGTACCGATTCTTGAATACCCATTATGGTAGAATATTCGTGTGATATTTTCTCAAATTTTGCGCGTGTGATACATGTTCCTTCGATTTCTCCAAGCAAAGCTCTTCGCATCGCAATGCCTATTGTGTCTGCTTGACCTTTCATAAGCGGAGACAGAATAAAGCGCCCATAAAAAAGACGCTTACTGTCTGCTGCTGATTCAACACACTTCCACTGGAGTGTCCGAGTAGATACTGTTATTTTCTCTCGAACCATAATAATATTATTTGATCAGATCATTGAATCATTTATTTCTCTTGTTTCTCTTGCTATTGAAATATCTTCCATTTTTTTTCTATACACGTCTTTTTTTCGGGGGTCTACAGCCATTATGTGGCATAGGAGTTACATCCCGTACGAAAGTTAATAGTATACCACTTCTGCGAATAGCTCGTAATGCTGCGTCTCTTCCGAGACCGGGACCTTTAATCATGACTTCTGCTCGTTGCATACCTTGATCTACTACTGCACGAATAGCATTTGCCGCTGCGGTTTGAGCAGCAAATGGTGTCCCTCTTCTTGTACCTCGGAAGCCACAAGTACCGGCAGAGGACCAAGAAACCACTCGCCCCCGTACATCTGTAACAGTCACAATGGTATTATTGAAACTTGCTTGAATATGAATAACCCCCTTTGGTATTTTACGTGTACTCTTACGTGAACCAATACGTCCACGTGAACCCTTTTTCGGTATAGCTTTTGCCATATTTTATCATCTCATAAATTTGAGTCAGAGATATATGGATATATCCATTTCATGTCAAAACAGATCCCCTATTTGTATATCAGGTCTTTAATGAGCCTTAATTATCCTTGTCTTTGTTTATGTCTATCCTTGTCTTTGTTTATGTCTTGGGTTCGAACAAATTACTATAATTCGTCCCCTACGACGTATTAGTCGACACTTTTCACAAATTTTACGAACGGAAGCTCTTATTTTCATATTTGCCACTCCTTACTTTAATTTTGAATCTACTTCTTGGAAGAAAATAAGTTTCTTGAAATTTTCAATTTTTAATGGTATTCCTACGAAATAAATAGGGAAATACCTAATCTTTCGAATCTTTGTTGCGGAGTCGATAAATTATACGACCTCTGGTTGAATCATACCGACTTACTTCAATTTTGACTCTATCGCCTGGCAGTATCCGTATAAAACTACGTCGGATCTTTCCTGAAACATGACCTAGAATGATATCTTCATTATCTAAACGAACCCGGAACATACCGTTGGGAAGCGATTCAGTAATTAAACCTTCATGAATCCATTTTTGTTCTTTCATTCCAGGCAAAACCCCCTTGAAGTATTAACTAGTGGAGGAAGAACCCTATTAGACAACCCAGCACTTCTCTTTTCTTTTTCACAAATAAGAAGTTTCATATTCAATTCGGATATTAGAAAGATTACCATATATAACACAAAATTTCTCCGCCTATTCTTTCTAGTCGAGCCTCTCGGTCTGTCATTATACCCCGAGATGTAGAAAGAATTACAACACCCATCCCACCTAAAATTCTAGGAATTCTTTGATAGTTAGAATAGATTCGTAGACCCGGCCGACTGATCCGTTTTAAATTTAAAAGATTTCTATAAGTGCTTTTCCTATTCCTTTTATGTCGTAGGGTTAAAACCAAAAAATATTTGTTGTTTTCTCGATGTTTTCTCACGTTTTCGATAAAACCCTCTCGTAAAAGTATTTTCACAATACTTTCGCTGATATTAGTAGATGCTACTCGAACCGCGCTTTTTCTATACATATCGGCATTTCGTATAGAGGTTATTATGTCAGCAATAGTATCACTACCCATGATTAATTAAAATTATTGGTGCCTCCAAATTTGGATATAATCAACATGTTTTTCTTTTTTTTTTTTTTACGTATTTGTTTATGAATATTAATTTTAAAAGGTATATACGTGAGACAAAATCTACTAAATGAATCTTAATCTATTTCTTTTAAATACCCTACTATAACCATCTCGTGGTCTCATTTTATAATACCTCGGGAGCTAATGAAACTATTTTAGTAAAATTGAACTGTCTCAATTCTCGGGCAATCGCACCAAAAACTCGAGTTCCTTTTGGATTTCCTTCTTGATCAATCACAACTGCAGCATTGTCATCATATCGTATTATCATACCGTTGTCACGTTTAAGTTCTTTACAAGTACGTACAATTACAGCTCTGACCACTTCTGATCTTTGTAGAGGCATGTTTGGAACTGCGTCTTTGATCACAGCAACAATAACGTCACCAATACGAGCATATCGACGATTGCTAGCTCCTATGATTCGAATACACATCAATTCTCGAGCCCCGCTGTTATCTGCTACATTCAAATGGGTCTGAGGTTGAATCATATCATTTTTTTTTATCTGTTTTTACAATACAAAGGTCAAAGAAAAAAAGAAATATTATTTGTCCAAAAAAAGAAACCTGCATCCGCTATTTTTAATTAGGGCCTATTTCTTTTTTAGCCCGAAATTATAAATTGAGCTCGTATAGGCATTTTGGACGCTGCTATTGAAATAGCCCTTCGGGCTATATTTTCTGTTACTCCACCCATTTCATAAAGAATTCGACCGGGCTTAACAACAGCTACCCAATATTCGGGAGAGCCTTTACCTGAACCCATACGTGTTTCTGCGGGTCTTACTGTAACTGGTTTATCTGGAAATATACGAACCCATATTTTTCCACCGCGACGTGCATTTCGTGTCATTGCTCGTCGACCTGCTTCTATTTGCCTAGATGTGATCCAAGCGGGTTCAAGTGCCTGAAGAGCGTATTTACCAAAACAAATAGTATTACCTCGATAAGATATTCCCTTCATTCTTCCTCTATGTTGTTTACGGAATCTAGTTCTTTTGGGGTTATAGTTGATGGTTTGTTTTGAATTCCATCTCTACTACAGAACTGGACGTGAGAGTTTCTTCTCATCCAGCTCCTCGCGAATAAAAATAAATTCAAATTAAAGATTTAGAATTCAATTCAGATATAATATAATTTGAATTAAGATATACATGTATTTAATAAGTAATCTGCTGACTCATGGATTTCATTTAATCTAGATCAAATCTATTATTAATTTTTATATCTTATTTGTATAGTTATAGTAATAGTAATATATATATATAACTAAATATATTAAATAACTTTTTTTCTTATATTTATCTATTTTAGATTTAGAATGTTAAAAGGAATCTTTCTTTTGTTTTACTCTTTATCGTATTGGATTGACCCTAAATTTAGCAATCCAAGAAAATAAAGTTTTCGCGGGCGAATATTTACTCTTTCAATTTCTATTTCAGTTCTATCATTAGTTCATAACTTTTCCGAATAGATTAATTGGTTTCTGGTCGGTTCCGCCATCCCGATCAATGAATCGTTCGAATTCATTTTCACTAGAATCTTTTGAATTCACAGGTTCCATCGTTCCCATCCCTTCTTACTTAATGGTTAGGTCTGAATTCTACAATGGAGCTATTAGTTCTTGAGTCAATATTCTTAGTCTTTATTGGCTCGAAGCTCTTTATTTTTTGTTCGATGAGCAGATCCTTTTAATGATGAATCCTTATTGATGCTTTATTACACAGATTTTTTATGAGATGACTCATAGACCTTACATATTGGAATTTTATATCATCCATATTCTTTTTCTTTCTTTCTTTCATCCTTCCATTTATCCATACCCTTTCTTTTTTATTTCTATTGACAACTTAGAAGCAGATTTTTTAATGAAAAAGTATTTCAGTTGCTACAACAATATGAACAATATATCATATCTTGACTGGTTCTTTGGATCCAGATAATACGAAGGGATGAGTTGGTTATTACTTCTATAGTTATTTGTTTATACTATGGGGCTGGTTACTAACCCTCAAAAAACCAACGAGTCACACACTAAGCATAGCAATTTTATCAAAAGATTAATTTAATTTTTATTAAACCCTATAGAATTATAATTGTTTGTTCATTTTTTTATTGAAGAGAAAATAAAAATAAGAAAGAAATTTCTCTTTTTGTTCCATCGCCGGATAGAATGTAAAGGGAAATAAAGGTTTATTTTATTATTCCCCGTCTATAAATATCCAAATTTTGATGCCTAATACCCCATAGATAGTTCGAACTGTATAGGAACAATAATCAATTTTAGCTCGAATGGTTTGTAGTGGAACCCTACCCTCTCTGATCCATTCAACACGCGCAATTTCTTTTCCGTCGATACGTCCTGCAATTTGCACTTGAATTCCTTTTGTATCTGCTTGTTCAGTTAATTCTATAGCCTTTTTCATTGCTTTGCGAAAAGAAACTCTATTTTTTAATTGGCCGGCTATAAATTCTGCAAGAATATTAGGGTTTCCGTAAGGCTTTTCAATTCGTGTGATAGCAATGTTAAGTTTTCTATTTACAGAATTAAATTCTTTTTGTAAATTCATTTGTAATTCTTCGATTCCTTGGGGTCGACTTTCAATTAATATTTTTGGAAATCCCATATAGATTATGATTTGGATCAGATCGATTCTTTTTTGAATCTCTATACGCGCAATTCCCTCAACGCCAGAGGATGTTTTCATATTTTTTTGTACATAATTCTTGATATAATTTCTTATTTTTTGATCTTCTTGCAGACCCTCAGAATAATTTTTTGGTTGTGCGAACCAAAGGGAATGATGACCTTGGGTTGTACCAAGTCTGAAACCAATTGGATTTATTTTTTGTCCCATGTTCCCCCATTATTATTACTATACATATCATAATACGACATAGTTGTATCCTTTTTTTTCCATTTTTGTTTTTGTGACCACTTAATAGAGTCGGTATCTATATATCCACCTAAGGATATATCTTTCATTACAATAGTTATATGGCAGGTAGGTTTTTGTATGGCAAAACTACGCCCTCGAGCTCGAGGTTTTAATCTCTTCA